CGGAACAAATGGTTATCTTGATTCATTAGAAATCGGACAGGTAAGGAAATTTCTTGTTGAATTACGTACTTACGTAAAAACTAATAAACCTCAGTTCCAAGAAATCATATCTTCTACTAAGATATTTACTGAGGAAGCAGAAGCCCTTTTGAAAGAAGCTATTCAGGAACAAACAGACCGCTTTCTACTTCAGGAACAAGCATAAAGAAATTGCTCACTTTTATCGAATTAATCGAATATCGAATTAAAAGTCTCAGATTCTAAAATTATCCAAAAAGTGTTTCTTGGTATCGAAAAAAATAGATGGAAATAAATTGCGTCCAATAGGATTTGAACCTATACCAAAGGTTTAGAAGACCTCTGTCCTATCCATTAGACAATGGACGCCGTTCACTCCGATTTTTTTCGTATTTTGATTTTTCTACTTCTTGTTTGAATTGAAAACAAAAAAATCGGTATTGTATCTTAGAAAATTTTTGGAATTGTATATTCAACGATTTTCTAACCCTAATCAGACTAATCAGTTTATATATATTCTATTATATATTATCTATATTTTAGAATATAATTCTAAATATAATTCTAATAGAATATTCAAATAAGCTTGAAATAAGCGGGTAGCGGGAATCGAACCCGCATCGTTAGCTTGGAAGGCTAGGGGTTATAGTCGACGTCGCTTTGAACGTCTCTAATTCAAAACCGAACATGAAACTTTGGTTTCATTCGGCTCCTTTATGGAAATTCCTAGATCTAAGATGTGAACAAAATTATACCCATAACACCTATGTCAGCTTTTTGTCTGAATACAAATGTCTGAATACAAACAAAACGAATCGCTTTCTAGATGATCCTTCTAGAAGAAGGTAATTCTAACAATCATTCTAGTTACTTCGTTCTCTATTTCTATTTGAGAGGATCCTAAGGAAAAGGATTTTGTTTCCACCGAGCTAAAACAATACGCCGATGCCTCTAGTAAACCAAAGTCATCGTTGAATAGCTATTTTGCTTCAATTTCTTTCTTTTCTAATACAGAAAGAAAAAATGGAAGATTTAGTTACGATTAGAAATTTACTTTCTATCTTCAGCCATGGATCCTTTACTCATACTTATTCAATTGGAAGTCTTGATCCAATTCAAAAATTATGTTTCGCAATTTCATAATCCAACTTTTCAATTTATAAGCGACTCATGGATACAAATCACGAGAATGTGTATTTTTTCTCGAATTTTTCATTGAGAGATAAAGGATTAAGTCCTTTTAAGAAATAAAGTTTTTGATCGGAATATGAATAAAACCGAAGACCCTTTAACTAATAAAGGGTTAATAGAACGAATCCCACTTTTACCACTAAACTATACCCGCTCCAATACGATTATTGTATAATAATGGACCTTTTGTCGAACAAGATAATTGAGCATGATCAAGATGGAATCAGGAAAAATTATCAATGAGATTCAGAAAAAAAAGATTTCATTTAATTTAAATGAAATTTAAATAACTAAAGGTTTCTCTTTTCTTGTGCTGAAGATGATAGATGCAGATCGCAAAAAAGACTAAAATCATAACAGAAAAGTGCATTGTGAAAGAATCGATAGTTGCTTTTTTAGTTCGGAAAATGAAAATAAAATAGAACAAGAAAAAGAATGTAAATAGTCTTTCTTCTTTTTGTTGTTACTTGAATATCTTGAATATAAAATATTTAGTTGAATATAATAAAAAAGCATTTTTGTTTTCAAATCAGATAAATCATTCTTTATCTATAATTCGTTGGAACAAAAAAAGGCCCGGCTGGGCACTAACCAGGCCAGGCCATCGGAATAAAAAGGGCCTTTCGAAGAAAATCAACTTCCTTTTTTTCTTTAGTTCGATTGTTGGCACGTTCGAGCCCCTCCTTTAGATAAAGGAAATTCGTCATTTGTGGATCTCTCTTCTTTCTCTATACTATATATAGAGAAAGAAGAGAGAGAAAGAAAGACTCCTTACATTATGAGTAATGTAGTAATTATCTTTTTCAGTAGGGAGAGATGGCTGAGTGGACTAAAGCGTCGGATTGCTAATCCGTTGTACGAGTTATTCGTACCGAGGGTTCGAATCCCTCTCTTTCCGTTTCCGTTGATGACTTGATTTTTTTTTTTTCAAATCTTAGTTAAATGTGTAGAATAGATAAAATCCTAAGAAAATTTGAAAATTAACCAAGGAAAACCAAAAACCTTTGGATTTTGATTTTATTCTTCACGTCCAGGATTACGCCCCGGATCATTAGATAGGAATCCAAAGATAAAGAGAGAAACAAAAAATATTACTACGGTATAAACGAAGAGTTTCAGAGTAAGCATTACACAATCTCCAAGATAATTTTTTGGAAAAAAAAGAGAATAGATCTTCTATTTTCTACCACATATTTGATACCAAGAAATAAGGTTTTTTTAGAAATAGAAATTAATTGTCAGAAATGGGTTCATAACAAAAATTTCTTTTATATCCAAATTAGATATTGCGGGAGACCCTAATAGGTTTAGGGTCTTTAACTGGAAATTAGGAAATAAGGGTAAGCGAATTTGTGGCGACTATCCAAAAATTTCAGTGTGCGAATCGAGGGTTCATACTCTAAAACTTATCTGATTTTATCAATTGTTAGCATTTTTTCTCGAAGAAATTATGCATTTTCTAGTATATTATTAAGGAAGGATCTTATCGAAAACTTACAGCAGCTTGCCAAACAAAGGCTAAGAGAAAAAAAAGCACAGGTATGACTGGCATAATATCTACGATTGGATTCAAAAAAGCATAGGCTTCGGGCAATTTGCCGAAGAAAAAACTACTCGAATAAAGGGCAGAATTAATACAGATCAAACTAACGATATTAAGCATAACAAACATTTTGCTCTTGGAGATAATTGCATTTTGATTGAGTTTTTGATATAAGGAAAAAGGAAGAAAGTAAGTGAAAGTACACAAAAAATCCTTCTTTTTCTTTGAACCTACCCAATCCAAAATCCTTCAATTCTCAAAGGAGAATAGAAGAAATTATACTTTCATACAATATCTTACTTGAATTCTATGTAATGATCAATAAATTAAGTTGAATTCTATATCTAAATATATCAAAATTATAGTTCCAACCTATTCTATAGATATATATAGATCTATAGAATATTTGAACTGAAGTTGACAAACAACCAATACTAATATTATTGTTTTTTGATGTAGATTTAAAATTGAATGAAATGGGGCGTGGCCAAGTGGTAAGGCAACGGGTTTTGGTCCCGCTATTCGGAGGTTCGAATCCTTCCGTCCCAGAGCATGTCTATTTTTTTATGTTATGCTCCATTATTCCTTCTAGAAAGAGGGTGGTAGTGGATAGTAGGAATTAAAATATCTCTATATGTTCGAATCTCATTAACAAATGATCAAGTTCCATAACATATTTCTATATGTTATGGAGCCAATGTATTTTCTTTGAATCTCATTATTTTTTTTAGATATTTCGTGTTTAACTCCAATGAAAAACTGCAAATATATGGGACGATTGAGGTGGGGGTGATTTATCCTATCCCTTTTAGTCACTTTATGACAAAGTAAAATATTACTCAACTCCATGTTAAACAAAATACATACAAAATAAAATGAGGAAATATTTAGCTTATTTTGTATGTATTGTTTTATTGGAAATAGAATCAAAAAGAAAGTAGGAAATAGCTTAATCTATCCTATTGAGTCACTTGAAGATGCAGATTCAAAAAGTTATTCGTTTATTTTTTATATTTATAAATATAAAATTTCTATTTATTTAATTATTTAAATTTATTTATTTTATTATTTCTATTTCAGTTCTGTATCGTAAAATATATTTATGTATGTTAAAGATGTTGTCTTGCTAAGACTTTTTCAGAAAAATCGTTCCGCCTACACATATCACATATAAAAGAAAAGGTCTAGATTACGATGTCTATGTACGACTGAACCAATGACTATTCATGATTCCATAATTGAATCAATTCCATACCGGTTCCAAATTAGAGAATGCTATGTTAAAACTTCGTTTGAAACGATGTGGTAGAAAGCAACGTGCGACTTGAAGGACACGATCCGTTGTGGATTTTTCCATCCACCATTTTCGATTTATCTAGGAATGAAGGTGCTCTTGGCTCGACATTGTTTGTTCTGTTGCACTCGAACCTTTCGTTTTTTGTTGGGTTGTACATAGTCCACGACGTAGCTCGAGTAGAAACGATTAATTCAGTTCTCGGGGGCAAGGATCTAGGGTTAATGCCAATCAATCAATTGGAACAACTTCGTAAACGTATCTTCCATATATAGAAATGGAAAGGATCCAATTCAAGCAAGTTTCCAATTCAAAAGCAAAGCTTGTTGAAATTGATCAAACTTTTTCAATTCAAAGTGTATCAAGCGGGAATCAAATGACTCTTTGATAGAAAGAAATCAAAAGGGGTATGTTGCTGCCATTTTGAAACGATTAAAAAGCACCGAAGTAATGTCTAAACCCAATGATTTAAATAAAATAAGGATAAAGGATCCAAGAACAAGGAAACAACATTTTAATTGTCTCAATAGTCGATCAGACTAAAGAATCCAAATAGAATTTTAAACGAGACAAAGAAAAAGGGGTAAAGACCACTCAATAAATGAAATTCACTAAATTAAATAAAGATTTTTCTTTTGAGTTTTATACAACTTGAGTTATGAGTACGAATGGTTTCTTTTTGAAGGAAAAAAAAAGAAAAAGGCTGAAATCATAGTCTAATTGATTTTATAGGCCCTTTTGGCAATTAATTAGAATTGTATACTTAGAAAAAACCTCGAATCAAATCATTTTTTCTCGAGCCGTACGAGGAGAAAACTTCCTATACGGTTCTAGGGGGGGTATTGTTCATCTACATTACATCTATCCCAATGAGCCATCTATCGAATCGTTGCAATTGATGTTCGATCCCGAAGAGAAGGAAAAGATCTTAAAAAAGTGGGGTTTTATGACCCA